ATTTGAAAGAACTTGTTTCAGTTTTTTATCATAAGGAATTCGAACAACTGCTTCAAATACAGTATCGGGAAGTACCGCCCGGGGAACCTCAATATCTACAGGCTTATTAGCTAAATGACAATTGGCACATACAATACGACCAGTTGCCTCTCGTGGATTTTCATAAACTTGTTGCGCAAAAATAGGATATGCATTTGAAATGGATGCCTGAGTTATTATATATATTATGGGCAATAAGTAAATGTATCGAATATTTTTTTCCTTTATCCAAGAACGGGTATTTCTCATTTGCATGGTCCAATAGTTGATTTGATACCGACAATTTCTACAATAAAGTAGGTAGGTCACTTGGATAATTCCCTATCTATGATTCTGCTATTTACTGGAAAATGCTTATTGGAATATAGGAATAATCTCTTGAATCAGTGTAAATATCAAATATAAAGACAGTCTTTGGAATGCTTTATTTATGTACAAAATCATTTTTCATTCAGCCATTGAGTGATAAATCAATACAAGTGCCGGGGATATACGATTTAAATAATGGAAGATACCATATTTTAAAATTGTATCTAGAATAACTGGAAAAGTGGAAGAAAGAACAGATATAATTTGATCGTTATGATCAAATCCAAAATCGTTGTAGATAGAGTCAATCATTAGTTCCCAACCGTGGGGCGAATGGAATCCGATACATAAATCAGTTACTAAAAGAATGGAAAAAGCTTTTATTGTATCGTTTAAATTATATAAGAATTCCCGAACCCGAGAGTTAAGAATAACAAGCTCGTCATTACCCAGAATAGAATAAACACTTAGAATAATGAAAGACATTATGTTTATTGAGAAGTTAAAAATCGTATTCATATGGTCTTGGTTATACATCTTGATTAATTGAACCGTTTCTTTGTGGATTCCTATATTAAGCTTTTGTATATGTATTTCTGAAGATTCATTTATCATTTCGTCCAACAGGAGTAGTCTCTCTAATTCTATGAATTTTTTTAGAATACCATTTTCTTGAATATCATTCAAAAGGGTTTCAGATTGTATCTTATTCCACCAATTAATAGACCATGATTCCATACTTTTATTAAATGAGAGAGAGCTCAACCAGGGAAAAAATACTAAAGATATAAGAGATAGAATGCGAATAAATACTTTATTTTTTCTCATTTTTTCATTTAATTAATTGTTAAAGAATCCACCCCACCTCATTTGATTCTATATACGTACAAAGTATTTTGTTTTTGTTAGGTTTTGAATCTATAAAGAATACAGAAATAGAATCAAAGTCCCTTTCAAATTCAAATGAAGACGAAATAAGAAAAAAAAAAGAAAAATTATTCATTTCATTTCAATTGGTACACGCAAGAAATAGGCCAATTCCGCGACTTTTTGTTCAATTTCTCGTGGAGTCAAATTATCATCAATATGAATTAATGGAATAGACCCCTGTCCCCTGATTTCCATATAAAGGAAAAAGAAAATACGAGTATAAATACCTTCTTTAACTTCGATTCGTATGGCCTGAATATCCTCCATAAGGAATCGGAGAAAGATACGACGATTTTTTCCGGGAAATCCCCAACGAAAAATACAAACTGTTCCTTCTTTTCTATCGAATCTATCATAACCACTACCTATATTCCACGAAATTATGCACCACAAATAGGAACTAATAAAGAGACCTGCTATCCCATAGAAGGACACCACGATTCCTTGTGGAAAAAACAGGATTTGTTGATACGGAAATAAAGATATAAAATTCCTATCTAGATAACTACAAATTCCAACCACTAAGAATCCTAACGAACCTAAAAAAAGGATAACGGCCCAGTATAAATTAATTATTTTTCGGGAACCTGTTATAAGTTCTATCCATATACGGTCTGATCGCCAATTCATACTAAATTTAGTTGCATTTTATTGGAATTTATATTTATTGGAATAGAAGAATTCCAATTTGACTTTCCTAATTTTTGTTTTGTTTACGAAGTAACGCTCATCAACTAGCACTTTTCTTATATGAACCTTCCAAAAAATGGCATCTCATCTTATTCTAGATATTTACATATAACCATTAATTTAATAACTTCGTATCTAGTTTAGTTGAAAATAGCTAGAATTCATTAGCGTTCGTTCATTTATGTTCGTGGTGAAGATATTCTACCCTATTTAACTAATTCACTAACTATATTATTTTTATTTGTGTTATAATGCAAGTATAATTACGTCTTAAAACAATGAATGATATTTTGTCCCGGCGAATTTAAACAATCTTGTTTTTTTGTACATGAAGAAATAAAGAAGCCATTGCAAATGCTGGAATTACTAGGCCCACTAAGGGGACAAAAATAGAGGGTAAATTTAGAATTGTCATAGCAACGGTACCTCAATTTACTATTTATATTATACCTGTTATTGTTACATTAATTGTTACGTTGTTATAAAATAGGGATATCTTATATTATAAATAATCTTTTAAAAATTAGAATTCGTATCGTATATTATTATACTAAGTATATCGATATTATACTAAGTATATCGAAATAAATAGCCTTATTAATATTGTTCATATTTCTACATAAACTATATATAATATATGTATGAGAATCCATTTTTGTAGTCTTTCTTTTTTTCTTGTCTTTTAATTTCATTTTTATTTTCTCAAAGATTAAGGATTTCTTTATTTTAAATACCGAAAGATTCGTTCGAATCCGATCCAACCGGGATTCTTAGTAAAACTAAAAGCTCAGGAATATATATAATATAGATATATAAATATTCATATTAATATTTTAATTATAAGAAAAGAACATGACATTTTTTTTTTTGATTTATCCCGCCCGTTCTCGTGTAAGTAATAAATTACTTTATTTATCTTGCTGATTATTACTTTCTATAAAATTTAAATAAAAAAAATAACTATTTGAGTGAATTTGGATTCAAAGGAAAGAAAGTGTGGAGTTGAAAAAATTCACTAATAACGTCTTTTAAAAGATTACGTGGTACGATTGGATCAACTAAGCCCTTATGGAATAAATATTCAGACACTTGCGAACCTTCGGGTACTGTCTTATTCAATGTTTGTTCAATTACTCTTTTACCTGCAAATGCAATATAGGCATTTGGTTCGGCAATAATAATATCGCCTAACATACCAAAGCTGGCTGTCACCCCACCAGTAGTGGGAGATGTAAGGATGGATATATAGAATAACTTTTTTTTTGATTGATAATCATATAAAGCAGAAGATATTTTAGCCATTTGCATCAAGCTCAGACTTCCTTCTTGCATGCGTGCCCCCCCGGAAGCACATACTATAATAAGGGGTAGAAATTGGTGGGTAGCATACTCGATCAAACGGGTTATTTTCTCCCCTACTACGGATCCCATACTACCCCCCATAAACTGAAAATCCATGACCCCAACTGCTATGGGAATACCGTTTAGCTGACCTATGCCCGTTTGAACAGCTTCCGGTAATCCTGTCTTTTTTTGATAAAATTCGATACGATCTTTATAAGGTTTCTCCTCTGAATGAAACTCAATGGGGTCCAGAAATATCATGTCTTCATCCATAGGATACCAAGTACCCGGATCAATCAAAAGTTTGATTCTATCCAAACTGCTCATTTTCAAATGATATCCACATTGTTCGCAAATATTCATTTTTGAATTAAACAATTTCTTATAATTTAATTCATAACAATTCTCGCATTGAACCCATAAATTCCGGTATTTTTGAGTTACATCGAGATCATTAAAACTTTCTCTTATAGTTACATCATTACCATTCGTACTAGTTCTTATACCAAAACTCTCGCTTTCACTACTATTTCCACTTTCACCACAAATGAAACTGTAAAAATAACTGTCACTGTAGTTGCCACTATCACTTAAAATGTAATTATGAATAAGGATTTGAGAATGAAGATAATTTTCAATGAAACTAGTAATGTGCTTATTCCAATCATTTTTAGTATCATACATGTAACGATCATAATAGGAATCATCACTATACGATCCATTATTCCGATAACGAGAATCCTGATAATTATCAAAAATTTTTTCTAGTTCACTCAGAAAAGAATGATCATTATGAACCTCCAAAATATTATTTTTAATCGAACAATTTATGTAATAACCATCTCCATTTCTATCCTTAACTAACAAAGTGTCATCGTCCATTAATTGAAGAATGTCTCTGACACCAAATAAATGATCACGATTACTGTAACTGGAACTGTCATTATCACCCCAATTATGATTAGGAATGTTTTTATCCGGATCGGTTAAAAAACCGTCTTCACTTTCACTGGTATTTTCAATAGAACCAATATTGTCCATTGAGTTACTTAGCCCACACCCGTGCTCAAACTCTTTCTTAGACATGAAACACCATTTTTCCATATACTTTTCTTGACCCTTAACTACATGAAAAGACAATAGATGAATAGTCATTCGATGAAAATCTTTTGAAGATACTTTTTTCTACCAAAATCAGCATAATGAAAACGAAAATAGAAACAATTTTAAAATTCGAATTATTTATAGAATATCAAATGAAACTATGAAAGAAAAAATATAATATAGAATAAACTACTTTATTCTATGTCGTGTCAAATTAATATCGATTCGTAAAATCTTGTCTAATATTTAGTTATATTCCAACACACATAAAAGACAATATACAGGTTGGGTAGAAATAATTGTTTGTTTGGTTCGATCAATACAAGGCCCGAAACTATGAGGAATACCTCAAGGATCCATAGAATGAATTGTAGACCTACCACAACCAGGCTTAGATTTGGATATTAAAAATCGTGTTTAAAATATTGTATAATAAATATCGTAAGTATGTATCTAAAATATATGCAATATATTCTATTTTTTGTATTCGTCCGGCTCAATCTTTTTAGTAAAAGATTGGCCGGGCCGAGTTGCATTGCAATTTAATAATTTAATTAAGAATCAAATAGAATTACTAATTACTG